TATAATTTAATTTACCTATTTGGATATTTGTAAACAGAATAAAAAACCTATTCTATTTACAAATGTATTTTCCAAAATTTTTAATTTTCAATAATAATAATGAGACTTATTAGAATTAAGCTAGAATTTGAGACCAAGTTTTATGTCAATTTCAAAAAACCTCCGTTTTTCACAACGTTCCTAAAAAAAAAGTTTCCATTAAACTAAAAGAATAAGGGGAAGGAAGAAAGCGAATCGATGTACTAATTCCCCATCCTCAAATTAGTCCTTCCCAAGGATTGTTGTCTCAATGAATAATTGTAGGAGTTAAATCTTGATAGAATAAAAAAACTACGAAAAAAATCCAGAATTTTCTTATTTATAGGATTAAACAAAAGGATTCGCAAATAAAAGCGCTAATGCTACAACCAGGCCATAAATTGTTAAAGCTTCCATAAAAGCCAAACTAAGCAATAAAGTACCTCGTATTTTTCCTTCTGCCTCAGGTTGTCTCGCGATACCTTCGACAGCTTGACCCGCAGCTGTACCTTGACCAACTCCAGGTCCAATAGAAGCAAGCCCAACAGCCAACCCAGCAGCAATAACCGAAGCAGCAGAAATCAGTGGATTCATGATAAGTTCCTCACACCAAAATAAAGAAATAGTTAATGATACAATCATCCGATGAGTTAGGACTTAATTATAATTAAGTCATCGCTAAGATTCATCCAGCAAAAAAAAAAAAACCAAAAACTTAAATTGAACTAATATAATAATATTATTGAACCAAAGAATTACTTTGATATTAGCTCCTATCCACGGGATTTTTAAAAATTTTAATAATATATATATATACGACTTTTTTATGCCATTTATTTTTTGTGAACCATTATTTGAATTCTTCGTTCTTGTTTATCACTTTTTCAGCCAATTCACAGATAAAAAGGAAGAACTTCTAATGGAATCCCTATCTAAATCGAAATTCACAAACGTAGTGGGACAGATTATATAGATCTTTAACTCATATATACCTAGTCAATATCAAATATCACATATACAAGTGTTTCTTACATAACGTAAACTAACTATTCTACAATTGGGCTAACAACGAATAAAAAAATAGTTAATGATGACCCTCCACAGATTCACCTATATAAGCCGCAGCTAAAGTGGCAAAAATGAGAGCTTGAATCCCGCTTGTAAATAATCCAAGGAACATGACAGGTATAGGAACCACTAAAGGTACTAAAGAAACAAGAACAACAACTACTAATTCATCGGCTAATATATTTCCGAAAAGTCGAAAACTAAGTGATAGGGGTTTTGTAAAATCTTCTAAGATGTTAATGGGTAAAAGAATTGGAGTTGGTTGAATGTATTTACTGAAATACCCTAATCCCTTTTTGCTAAGACCCGCATAAAAATAGGCTACTGATGTGAGTAAAGCTAAAGCAACCGTCGTATTTATATCATTCGTTGGTGCTGCTAACTCCCCTTGAGGTAACTGGATAATTTTCCACGGTAAAAGGGCTCCTGACCAGTTAGAAACAAAAATAAATAAAAACAGGGTTCCAATAAAGGGAACCCATGGACCATATTCTTCTCCAATCTGGGTTTGACTCACGTCTCGAATGAATTCAAGGACAAATTCAAATAAATTTTGGCCGTCAGTTGGAATGGTTTGGGGATTGCGAACCGCTATAACCGCGGAACCTAATAAGATAGCAATTACAACCCAAGAAGTAATAAGGACTTGGGCATGGACTTGGAAACCCCCTATTTGCCAATAGAAATGTTGGCCTACTTCGACACCAGATATCTCATATAACCCTTCTTTTATTAGTGTGTTGATGGAACATGATAAAACATTCATATTGCCCTCTGACAGAAATAAGAACTTTAAATTATTTTGATTCAAGATCCCCCCCTTTTACTTAATTTACTTTAATTTTATATTTTACTTTTGGATACCAACTAAACTAATCACACAATATCCCCAGTTTTTATCTCTTTTTCTTTTGTATGATTCAGGAAGTAGTAACCGATTTTATAAATCGAAATACAGGGAGCCCCTCCCTCAAAAAAATTTTGATTTATTTATCTTATTATTAATCAAGAATTTTGTATATAGCTAGAACGACCCTCACAAATTGCGAATACTAATTTGTTAAGAATGAATCGAATTGAAGCTATAGCGTCATCATTTGCTGGAATAGAAATATCCGCGAGATCGGGATTACAATTTGTATCGATTAAAGAAATGGTTGGAATTCCCAAAGTGATACATTCTCTAAGAGCCGTATATTCTTCTTGCTGATCGATGATGATTACAATATCAGGCAAGCCCGTCATATATTTAATCCCGCCTAGATATGTTTCCAAGCGAGATAATTGTCTCTTCAACACAGCTGCATCCCTTTTCGGAAGACGATTGAATCCCTCTGTCTTTTGTTCAGTTCTCAAGTCCCTAAACTTATGAAGTCTTTTTTCTATAGTGGACCAATTTGTTAACATGCCGCCG